ATGGCAGTTCCAAAAAAACGTACTTCTATGTCAAAAAAACGTATTCGTAGAAATATTTGGAAGAAAAAAGGATATTTAGTTGCAGTAAAAACTTTTTCTTTAGCGAAATCGGTTTCCACCGGGCATTCAAAAAGTTTTTTTGTGCGACAAACAAATAATAAAGTCTTAGAATAATCTCAATTGATATAGCCTAAAGAACCCCAAATTTTGTAAGATGAATGTTAACTAATGTATTTTTCTGTATTAAATTTCTCAATATTACTTAGAACTCACTGCTGTGATATATAGAATAAGAGTTTTTTGTATATTGGGTTCTAAGTATTATTTTTTTCCCTATCACAATTGTACTTTTCACAATAGAAAAGTACAATTGTGATAGAGATTGAAACTCTTTTGTTATATGCCTATCCCAAAACTTAATTGGTTTTGTAAATGGTATTATAAATTATAAATTATATGCGCAATAAAGAATATTAATACTTTAATTTAAATATACTAAGGTATCGAAATCATTAGAAAAATAAAAAATTATTTGTATTTAATGATGAAATTGTGATAGATATGAAATCCTAGTTATTTGATTTTGTTCATTGAAAAAAAACTCAATCTTTTTCATTTGAATCCATGAAATCGGATAAATGAAAAACAAATCATAAAAAAATTGAGAAAAAAAGACAATTCTTAGTTTTATACCTCAACCGAGAAAAAACTATGGAGTTCCAACTGTTTGGAGAAAACTTAGTTTCTAGTACATGAAAGTTGATTGTTAAAAAACCCACGACGATACTACCTAGGTAGGTATTTATTGAAGATTCAAATATTTAAACCACAAACCAGTCTTTATTCATTGATTCTAATTAATGTTTCCTAAACTATATTGAATCCTTGAATCTCGACGATTCAACATGAATTGACTATTATTATTTCAAGTAAGCCGCCGTGGTGAAATCGGTAGACACGCTGCTCTTAGGAAGCAGTGCTAAAGCATCTCGGTTCGAGTCCGAGTGGCGGCATCTTCTAAAAGAGATACAATAGATCCTAAAATGTATTCAATTCGTGATTTCCAATTCTGTAATGGGACCCCTTTTATGATATTTGTGACTTTAGAACATATATTAACTCATATCTCTTTTTCGATCATTTCAATTGTGATTATGATTCATTTGATGACCTTATTAGTCCACAAAATTGTAGGATTACGTGATTCATCAGAAAAAGGGATGATAGCTACCTTTTTCTCTATAACAGGATTATTAATTTCTCGTTGGATTTCTTCGGGACATTTTCCATTAAGTAATTTATACGAGTCCTTAATCTTCCTTTCGTGTAGTTTCTTCATTATTCATATGATTCCCAAGATACGTAACCTTAAAAACGATTTAAGCACAATAATTGCACCAAGTACCATTTTTACTCAAGGCTTTGCCATGTCGGGTCTTTCAACTGAAATGCATCAATCCACAATATTAGTACCTGCTCTACAATCTCAGTGGTTAATGATGCACGTAAGTATGATGTTATTGAGCTATGCAGCTCTTTTATGCGGATCATTATTATCAGTCGCTCTTCTAGTCATTACATTTCGAAAAAACATCAAAATTTTTTGTAAAAGCTATAATTTATTAATTAAGTCATTTTTCTTTGGTGAGATTGAATATTTGAATGAAAAAAGAAGTGTTTTTAAAAACACTTCTTTTCCTTTATTTCAAAATTATTACAAATATCAATTAACTGAGCGTTTGGATTATTGGAGTTATCGTGTCATTAGTCTAGGGTTTACCTTTTTAACCATAGGTATTCTTTGTGGAGCAGTATGGGCTAATGAGGCATGGGGATCCTATTGGAATTGGGACCCCAAGGAAACTTGGGCATTTATTACTTGGACCATATTCGCGATTTATTTACATACTAGAACAAATATAAATTGGAAAGGTACGAATTCGGCACTTGTAGCTTCTATAGGATTTATTATAATTTGGATATGCTATTTTGGGATCAATCTATTAGGAATAGGTCTACATAGTTATGGTTCATTCACATAAACATCTAATTGAATAAACTACATGAAGAATACATAAGATAAAAACATCATCCCATATATAACGAAAGTTTGTTTTTATGAGTTTTTGAGAACCGTTTGAATCAAGGAATCATTCAAATTTAAATGGTTCTCAAAAACTCGAGATGTATCTAATTACAATTCTTATTCATTTTATTTCTTTTTTCATTATACAGTACAGCAAACGATTTTCAAAATATTAAATTCAAAGAATTATAAGACTTTCCTTCCGTTTCATTAATGAAACACTATCTATGATAATAATTGGATAAAATAGCGTGTACCTTGTCAACTGATAACGAGAGAACAAAATCCGGATAAATACCAATACTTATTATGGGTAGAAAGATACAGATTGAAAGAAATAGTTCTCGTAGTCCAGAATCCCAAAAATTAGAGTTTGGAATATTAAATAACTTGTATCCATAAAACATCTGACGTAACATAGATAATAAATAAATAGGAGTTAATATCATTCCAATTGCCATTACAAAAGTAATTAGCATTTTTGACATTAAAAGATATTTTGTACTAGTAATTAGTCCAAAAAATACTAAAAATTCCGCAACAAAACCACTCATTCCTGGCAATGCAAGAGAAGCCATCGAGAAGCTACTAAACATGGTAAATGTTTTTGGCATTGGGATAGATATCCCTCCCATTTCTTCGAGATAAACAAGACGTGTTCTATCACAACTCGTTCCCGCCAAGAAAAAAAGTGCAGCACCAATAAATCCATGAGAGAGCATTTGTAAAATAGCTCCATTGAGTCCCATGTCGGTTATAGAACCAATTCCTATAATTGTGAAACCCATGTGAGATACAGAGGAATAGGCTATTCTCTTTTTTAAATTACGTTGACCAAGAGAAGTTGAAGCTGCATAGATTATTTGCATTGTTCCTATTATCACCAACCAAGGAGAAAATATAGAATGAGCGTGGGGTAGTAATTCCATATTGATCCGAATCAATCCATATGCGCCCATTTTTAATAGGATTCCAGCTAAAAGCATACATGTACTGTAATGTGCTTCTCCATGGGTATCAGGTAACCATGTATGTAGGGGTATAATCGGCAATTTGACAGCATAAGCAATAAGGAAGCCAAAATAGAATATTATTTCCAATGCCACAGGATATGATTGATTAATTAATCTTTCAAAATCTAATGCTGGTTCATTGGAACCATATAAACCCATACCTAGAACTCCTATTAAGAAAAAAATGGAACCCCCTGCAGTGTACAAAATAAACTTTGTAGCCGAGTAGAGACGTTTCTTTCCCCCCCACATGGATAAAAGTAAGTAAACAGGAATTAATTCTAACTCCCACATGATGAAAAAAAGTAAAAAGTCTCGAGAGGAAAATAATCCTATTTGACCGCTGTACATTGCTAGCATCAGGAAATAGAACAACCGCGAATTTCGAGTAATTGGCCAAGCTGCTAAAGTTGCTAAAGTAGTGATAAATCCTGTCAGTAAAATGGGTCCTATGGAAAGCCCATCGATTCCTAGTCTCCAGTGGAAATCAAAAACATCTATCCATTTAGAATCTTCCTTCAATTGCATTAATGGATCATCCAATTGGAAATGATAACAGAATGCATAAGTCGTTAGAAGGAGTTCTAATAAGCATATACATATAGTATACCACCTAAACATCTTATTCCCTCTATGAGGGAATAAGAAAATTGAGGAACCCGCGAATATCGGTAAAACAACAAGTATTGTTAACCAAGGAAAATAACTCGTGATAAAGACAAGATACATTTTGACCAGAGAAGCCCGTCCTCAAAATAATATATTTTGTCGAGCACGGGCTTTTGTCGGTAAAGAGGAATCACAAATGATTCAAGTGGAGTTTTTTGTAACGTATCAATAAGATAGAGCCATGCTGCGAGTTGTTTCAGGCCCTAAATAAACACGGACACTCAAAAAATCTGTTGGGCAGGCAGATTCACATCTCTTACAACCTACACAGTCCTCGGTTCTTGGCGCGGAAGCTATTTGCTTGGCTTTACATCCGTCCCAAGGTATCATTTCCAATACATCTGTGGGGCAAGCTCGTACACATTGAGTACACCCTATACATGTATCATAAATTTTTACTGAATGTGACATTGGATCTATAAATTACAATTTTGAACATAAAAGATTTTCGATCTGGTCAAATCAAATTAGTAGTAAATGAATCATATATTATATATTGTAATATTGTAGACACCAGACGAAACAGTGGTTTATTAAAAACAATCAATATATTTCTTAAATCAATCTGTTTATGAGAAAAGGTCAAGACACTTTGATTTTCGTTTCAACAATTATGATGATACGAGTTACACATGCAAATTAAAATTAATTGGCCAACAAATTGGTCATCATTATTTCAATATAAATATAAAAATGCAATTCAATAAAATTGAATTGCATTCAAATTCAATAAAAAATAGTATTTCAATTCTATTAAATATTTTTATGTGTCTTTATTTAAATTATCTATGATGATTATCACTAATTATTCAACAAATTCGATTGATTAATACGAGTTGATTTTCTGTTACGATGGATCGACGAAACAATAGCAAGTCCAATAGCTGCTTCAGCAGCTGCAATGGCTATAACAAAGATTGAGAAAATGTCTCCTTTTAATTGGCGACTATCAAATATATCAGAAAATGTTACAAGATTGATATTAACCGAATTTAGTATAAGCTCAAGACACATAAGCGCTCTAACCATGTTTCGACTTGTGATCAATCCATAGATACCGATAGAAAATAAATAAACACTCAAGAAAAGGACATGCTCAAACATCATTGACTAACTCCTTATCAATCTCGATTCATTTCAATATGAATAACAATTCAACCGATTCAATTGATTAGAATAGAACAATTACACAACAAAAGAAGATATTGACGGTAGATAGATTTAACTAAAAATTTCTATTTATTTATTTAGAATTTAGTTAGAATTCTAAGAATTGGGAATCATTATAAGTTAAGTATTTTTATTGCTTATTGTCGAGCCATAGTAATTGCACCTATCAAGGAAACTAAAAGAATTATTGAAATGAGTTCAAACGGAAGATAAAAATCTGTTGATAAATGAATCCCAATTTGTTGAACGTTATTTATTAGGTCCTGTTCCATAATCTGGTTTGACCTTGCAGTCCAAATAATTCCGTACCATGACGTATCTGGGATAGTAGTAATTAGTGAAAAAAGAATAGTTGTACAAACCATCAAAGTGACCCCATCTCCAATGGTCCAAAAATAGGAATTATTGGAATATCCTGAACCATTCATGAACATTACAGCAAATATGATCAAGATATTTATGGCTCCCACATAAATAAGGAGCTGTGCGGCAGCTACAAAATAGGAGTTCGATGAAATATAGAATAAGGATATACAAACAAGAACCAATCCCAATGAAAAGGCAGAATAAATTGGATTGGTAAATAATACTACCCCCAGACCCCCTAATACAAGAATTGACCCCAGAAATACAACAAGAATATCATGTATTGGTCCAGGTAAACCCATTATGTATAAAATACAAAATAAATAACTTTAACTATTTCATGACCTTACTTTAACTTTACTAAATAAATGGTCCAGGAAAGGAAAAGGGGTTACCCTATTTTTGTTTTCTTGTATATAATAATGTATATGATACATTTATAATTGAATTGAATTTGAATATGGATTAATGTAGATATAGATAAAATTATTGGGCCAACCTTACTTTATTTATATTTATCCGAAAGAAAAAAAAGAAAAAAGTAGTTGAAATTTGCTATTTGGAAATCATCACTAAAAATATATTTTTAGTTTAAATCAAAGAGTGATTCTCAACAATCATTAGTTTTTATTTGTAGTTACTGACTACCCAAAATAAAAAGCTTGGATCCTTTATATCAAAACAAAATCTTAGTAATCGGTAATTGTTCTTGAATCAAAGGGTTTATCTTTGTCTATTTTTATTTGAGTCGAATTCATAACTGTTTGAATTGTGTAATCTCCAATTATTGAGATTGGTAATCGACCCAAAGCAATTTGATTATAATTCAATTCGTGACGATCATAAGTAGAAAGTTCATATTCTTCAGTCATTGATAAACAATTTGTTGGACAATACTCGACACAGTTACCACAAAATATACAAACCCCGAAATCTATACTATAATTAAGTAATTGTTTCTTTTTAATATCTCTTTCAAATCTCCAATCAACAACGGGTAGATCTATCGGGCATACACGAACACATACTTCACAAGCAATACATTTATCAAATTCAAAGTGGATTCGACCCCGGAAACGCTCTGATGTGATCGATTTTTCATAAGGATATTGAATAGTTACAGGTAAACGATTTGTGTGGGATAAGGTAATTATGAAACTTTGACCAATGTACCTTGCAGCTCGTATTGTTTGTTGACCATAATTCATGGACCCAATTACCATAGGGAACATATTGTAGATATACATGAAAAATTTGACGTTTCTTTCTCTTGTTTGATAGAGATTATGAATCTAAAATAGTGTTATCATATTCTCTTATTTATAATGAAACAAGTTGGGAAGAAGTTGTTAATAACAGATTACCTAGAGAAATAGGTAAAAGAAATTTCCATCCAAGATTTAATAACTGGTCTATTCTCATTCTAGGTAAAGTCCATCTTGTTGTGATAGAAATGAAGAGAAACAAATAAGCTTTAGTTAATGTAATAAGGATACCCATTGTTATTCCAAAAATGCCGGCGATTTTTTTTATTCCGAAAAGCTCAGAAATGGATATATACGGAATAGGTAAATTCCACCCACCTAAGTAAAGAACTGTTACAAATAATGAAGAAACTAATAAATTTAGGTAAGAAGCAAGATAAAATAAACCATATTTGATACCCGAATACTCGGTTTGATAACCTGCTACTAATTCCTCCTCCGCTTCTGGTAAATCAAAGGGCAATCTCTCACATTCGGCTAGAGAAGAAATTAGAAAAACAATAAATCCTATAGGCTGACGCCACAGATTCCACCCCCAAAAACCATATTTTGACTGTGCTTCAACTATATCAACTGTACTTGAACTGTTAGATAATCATAGTCGATAATAACATCACTGTTCCCATCGCTATTTCAAAACCGTACGTGAGACCTCAGCTTCATACGGCTCCTCGATGGCCACAAAAAAAATGTAAGGACGGGTTCGGTATTATCACCATCTTTGGATGGATAGAATAAAGATACATCGGAAAGTCCCAAATTAGACCAATGGAATTCTGTCTGCTAGAATAATAAAAAAGTGCTTCCGAATTGATCTCATCCTTTACAATAAAAATTTCTCTTTGTTCGGTAATAACTTAATATTTCAATAAAATACTCCTTATATCAATCAATACAAAATAAAAAGAATTAGTCATTAGTTCATGAATCGTGATAAGAATTCGATATGTATGAATATGGATAGAGAAAAGAATAAATAGGGATCCCCTTTTTTTATTATTCATTCAATTACTGCATTCCATTTCTTTTTTCCTGTTCTTCTGTCTCAGAGGAGGATACTCAAAAATAAAATAAAGAATTAATTCGTTCTTGATAGTCATTTCTTTAACCAGTGAATAGGAGCATACTCTAGATCGGAATCGTAGGGAAGTACTACTTGATCATTTCTACCAATTTCAAGTCCTTATTATGATTCGTTTTATGAAGAAATACCTCTTTTTTGATACCTTACATTATCTCCATTACTAATCCTTTGTGTACCTTGGTGTTCCTAACCGTCCACTGACTTTTGATTGATCCCCGGTATAGTAATACATATGAGACAGTAGTAGAAACTCCATACAGTTGATCTTTTGTTTGCGCCCGCTTCAAGATATGATGACTAATCAAAAAATCTTAATCTTGGGGTAAGCAGTTTACACTGCTTATTTTTACTTCAACTTTATTCTTGTACATAGGGAATGAGATTGTTTCTTCTTACTACAAATTTGGAAGCTGTTTAGTTTCACTCATATAACTATCTGGTTTAACTCATCAACCCGAATGCTGAATAAAAAAAAATGAAAACATCTATTCAATACATCGAACCTCTTTCTTTTTTCTTTTATTTCTAGAAGAGAGGTTCAAAGTTCATATTCCAACGAATCACACGTAGAGATATTGATAACACACATAGAGTTAATGGTATTTCATAACTAATAGATTGAGCAGCAGCTCGTAGACCACCTAAAAAGGAATATTTATTATTCGATCCATATCCTGACATAAGAAGCCCAATAGGAGCAATACTAGAAATGGCGATCCATAAAAAAACACCTATACTGAGATCGGCTAAAACAAGACGATACCCAAAAGGAATTACTAAATAACTTAGTAGAATTGATATAACCGCTATAGACGGTCCCACACTAAACAAACGAATATCTCCTCGAGATGGGAGGAGGTCCTCTTTAAAAAGTAGTTTAGTCCCATCCGCTATAGCTTGAAGAATTCCCAACGGGCCAGCATATTCAGGCCCAATACGTTGTTGTATCGCTGCAGATATTTCTCTTTCTAACCACACAATTACTAGTACCCCCATTGTTATTCCCAATATAAGGGTCAAAATGGGTACAATCCATATTAGTCCATACACTTCTTTTAAAAATTCCGATGTAGAAATAGAATTGATAGTTTGTACTTCTGTCGTATCAATTATCATTTCAACGATCAACTTCTCCCATAATGATATCTATACTACCCAATATCGTCATGATATCAGCCAATTTCATTCTTTTAACTAGCTGAGGAAGAATTTGCAAATTGATAAAACCGGGTGGACGAATTTTCCATCTCCAGGGGAAAACACTATTATCTCCTATCAAATAAATTCCCAATTCTCCTTTTGGGGCTTCCACTCTCACATAAAGTTCTTGTTTCGACAATTCTAAATTGGGTGAAGGTTTTTTACTAATAAATCTATATTCAAAATCATTCCATTCGGAATTCTTTGCTCTATCAAAGCGTCGTACTTCTAAATTTTCATAAGGTCCTCCAGGAATTCCTTCTAGAGCCTGTTGAATAATTTTTATGGATTCCTTCATTTCACCGATTCGTACTAAATAACGAGCTAATGAATCTCCTTCTTTTTGCCATTGGACTTCCCAATCGAATTCATTGTAACACTCATAATGATCAACTTTACGAAGATCCCATTGGATTCCAGAAGCTCGTAACATCGGTCCTGATAAACCCCAATTTACAGCTTCTTCTCCACCAATAATGCCCACTCCTTCAACTCGTTCCAAAAAAATGGGATTCCACGTAATAAGTTTTTGATATTCAACAACTCCTGTTAAAGAATAATCGCAGAAATCCAAACATTTATCTATCCATCCATAAGGTAGATCAGCAGCTACTCCTCCAATACGGAAATAATTATGCATCATTCGCATACCTGTGGCGGCTTCGAATAGATCATATATCAATTCCCTTTCTCTGAAAATATAGAAAAAGGGAGTCTGTGCACCGATATCCGCCATAAAAGGTCCAAGCCATAACAAATGAGAAGCTATACGGCTCAATTCCAGCATAATTACTCTGATATAGCTAGCTCTTTGAGGTACTTGAACATTTTCCAATTGTTCTGGCGCATTTACGGTTATTGCCTCTGTGAACATAGTAGCTAAATAATCCCATCGTGTTACATAAGGTAGATATTGTATAATTGTTCGATTTTCCGCTATCTTTTCCATTCCTCTGTGTAAATAGCCCAATATGGGCTCACAGTCAATAACATCTTCACCATCGAGAGTAACGATTAGTCGGAGAACACCATGCATTGATGGGTGGTGAGGCCCCATATTGACTATCATGAGATCTTTTCTTGTAACCGGTACTGTCATATCTTTTCTTCCTTAATTCATTATTCCATGAATTCCTCAAAACGAGACTCATCAAAACAAAAAATTGAATACTACTAAAAAATTCAAACGATTAAATTAACGAGTTTTTGGCTCTCGAATATCCAACTGACCAATTAATTTCTTATAACGTACTCTATTTTTCTTTGACAAATAAGCCAGCAACCGTTGGCGTTTTCCTAGAATTTTTCGTAGACCCCTTTGTGATAAAAAATCTTTTTTGTGCAATTCCAAATGTGAAGTAAGTCTCCGTATCTTATTGGTGAAACTGAATACTTGAAATTCAACAGAACCTTTGTTTTCTTCTTTTTCTTCTTGTGGAATAATGGAAATGAATGAATTTTTGACCATAAAAGATTTTTCTATCCTTTTTCTTTCTTTTTCATGGATTTTTCCGATCAGGAAAAATAATAATAAAAAAAAGAATTATGCCGGTTATTTTAATCTAGTACACACATCTAGTACACACAAAAATTTGGATTTATTCATATACTACTTCTTTATTTTATCCAAATCAAATTTTCAATTTGATTTGGATAGAAAGGGATAATATGTTTCCACATTAACGAAGGAAAAGAATTTATTTCTATCTAAAAGGATTCCCCTAATTTATTTATTCCTATATCCAATTGAATGGATACACCATTAAATCTGTATCATTTACCAAAATATAACATAGCATATGCATACATCTTTCGGCTTTCATATACCGAAAATGTCACGGAATATAGATATATATATGATATAGGAAATATACTATTAAATTAAATAATTCTAAATCGTGGATACATATGTATCCTTGACATACTGAAACGACTGCCATTATTGGTATCAAACCAATAGCGATTCATACAAGCTAAATCTTCTAATCGGTAATTGGGCCAAAGAACAAATTTGCATTTAATGAATTTATTTGTATCCGTATTAAGATGCTTGTCCTCATCCAAAAATTTTCCAGAGTTTCTTATGTTGTTTTCATTGCAAAATAATGGATTTCTATTTCTATCCGTAACATTCCAATTATGGGAATTGAAACAAATTAACATTCTCAATTCTCTGCGACGTCTAGGAGATAGAATATTTTCGGGAACAAGGAAATCATAATAATTTGTGTCCCCATTCGCAAGCATATTCCCATATCGTACAATGGGTTTATCCAAATTCCTCTTATCAATATAACTTTTTTTTATGCATTTTCTATTAGTTTGGTGTTTATTGTTCTCGACCAATGAAATACTTATAGTTTGATATATAATCAATTTTCCATCCCTTTTTATAGATAGACGAATTGGTTCGATAATTAATATTCCTTTTTTTATCAATTCTGTAAGAGCTAGATCTTTCTGAATTAGCATTACATCCAGATGCATCTCTCCTCTTTGAATCGAGGATATAGCAATTTCTTTTGGATTTATCAGTCTAAGTAAGAGACAATATACCTTGATATTATTGATCATTCTTTGGTTCAAGGAGTCATCCCATTTTAATTGAAAAAGGAAATATTTTTGCAGGAAGAAATCTAGTTCTGCTTTCTTGTTTTTCTTGGATTGTTTTTTCTTCTTACCTTTTTTAATGGTAATGTCTGATCTCGCATAATTCTCTTCAATATCTTTTTTTTTGTTTTCTTTTCGTAGATCTGATACAAGATTTACTTGGTCCTGTTGCTCATTTTTTTGTTGGTTGGAATTTTCTAATTTAAGATATTTTTTTTGATGAGATATCATCTGAAGATTATTTTTTCTATTTATATTGATGTTTTTATTTTGACTTTTATTTTTATAAAAATAAAAGTCAAAAAGAAGTAATTTGATTGGTATAATCCATGGTTTAATCTTATATGTATCAAAAAGTAAGACAAATTCTGGGAAGAACCAAGATTCTAGATTTGATATGGTATGATAAACTCTTTCTTGATTCATTCCCATCCAATTAAAAAAAATACTTTTTTGATTGGATGGGTTGATTTCTTGATGAATCATAAGAGAAAAAATATCTTTTTTTTTCAATTTGTTGTTGATTTTTTTTTCAGTCTTAGTATTTTTATTAATTTTGGTACCGATATGTGTATTGGTCCAGGTCTCAATATTGATATTTTTTCTAAGACAAAAGTGGAGAATTCGACAATCAAAATATTTTCTATCTAGATTTTTATGCGTATCAATAATATATCCTTCTTCTAGATAATCACTAATAGCTGTACTTACCAATACATAAAATGATTCGGATTTTGGTTTATTGAAATTATATGGAATTTTTTGAACCCCGTTTACTTGTAATCTTGACCCATAAATATCAAAATCCTCCTTATCCCCATAGTTCATATATTTATGTGATAAAAGATCATATCTGTAGTGTTTTTTCCATTTTTCTTTTTGATTTGTCAATGAATCCACTGCATAGTAATTTTGTTTCGCGTAATGAATTAATTGGTCTTTTTCTTTTTTATATGAATCCACTTTAATTGAGTCCTTATTTTGAATCCTATAACGTTGATTGATTCTATTTCGCCATTTTTGCGGTACTAACCGCGACCATTTGGTTTGAGATAAATTGTATTGATAATGCCCCTTTAACCAGTTTTTCCATTCAATCATTCCAGACTTATGAATTTTCTTATGTCTTGAATTGTAATCAAATATTCCTCGTGTCATACAATAATCCTTGATTTTATCCTTAATAAAAGGATAAGTCCCCTGATATTGAAGTAGAGATTTCAATTGATACTTGTTAAGTAATTGGGTTTGTGATAATTTGTAAAATACATATGCTTGGGACAAGGAGGATAAGTCATAATACATTTTTGTACTATTACTAATATTAGTATTCGAAAAGGACTTTTTTATAGTGGAAAAAAAGTTCATTGTATTTTGATCTCTTTCATCAATTCCTTCCCGATTTGTTTGATCGTTGTAAACGGATTTATTGATTATTCTTTTTGTTGATTCAAAGAAAAGTTGGAAATAGATCCTGTGAATGGTAATCATACATAGCAAGATATCTATATATATATTTTCAATCAGAGATTTCATAAAATAATGTGATTTACGTATTAATCGTATATTTATTCTTTGGAATATCTGCCAAATATGTTTCTGTGATTTTGATCTTTTATCAGCACAAGTTAGAATTATTTTTTTCTTGTCTTTTGTGATTTGTTCTATTTGATTCCTGATTGTGATTGTTCTATCAGAAAGATCTTTCATCTTTTTTTCTATGAGTGAATAATTTGTCCAATTTATGGATTGGATTTGAATGGTTGATTTGTGAATAATCTTATTATTTATTTCGGAATCTTTTCCATTTTCAGCCATTTCATATACTTTCACCTTGCTCAATTCAAATAAGAATATTGGGTTTACTTTTTGAATTTCCTTCATTATTCGTTTTAGAACTAGAAGTATTTTAATGATCCATCTTGTTTTTTCTTTTGAAACTTTTAGAAGTATAAAGAAATCCTTTTTAACTTTTCTAACTTTTTTTTGGAGTTCTTTATAAATGGGTTCAAAAAAGGAAGGTCGTTTTCGGGGATTCCCAAAAGGGAATTCCGCTTCCATTCCCCAAACCGTTAAAAAACAAAAATTGTCTTTTTTTCCTTTTTTTTTTATTTGATCCCTAGGATGAGATCGTATTTTAGATCTTCGCCAAGGTTTCAAACAGAAAGGAAATAGAATCTTTATCTGAATACCGTCTGTTAACCAATCTTTGGGAAATTCTGTTTCTGATAATTGAACACCATTATAAGTGCATTTAACATGCATTTCTCTACTCCACTCCTTCAAATCCTCATACCATTCGGGGAATTGGAATAATAACATACGGCCAATATTTTTAGCAATTATCAATGAAGGCAATACAATGTATTTTCTAAGAAAAGATTGGGTTACTAACATCAAACCTCTTATTGCTTGAGCAAATATAATGCTATCCCAAGTTTCTGATATTACTATACGTTCATTTTCCTCTTTTTTTTCTTCGTTTTTTTTCTCTTTTTCCCTTGTCTCTTCCTCCTCAAAATAAAAATGTGAAATTTTCAATTCTGGTTCTCTCCCCACCAAATTCCTAAAAATGAGATTCATCATTTCAGAGATATAAAAAGAAGAAAAAAAAGATGTTTTGTCTATTCGATCCAAAAAAAGCGGAGAATGCACATTTGCTTGAAACATTTCCCAAATAACCGTTTTACGTCTTTGAGCACGCATGGATCCTTTGATTATATCCCGACGAAAATCCGATTGTTGCGAGTAACGTATCAAAGCCACCTCTTCTGCTTGATCACTATTATTAGTATTATTTGTAGTTGTAATAGGGTTGGTATTCTGATTGTTATCAGTATAAATTACTACGCGTTTGGCTTTTCTTGAACGAATTTCATGATCTTCCTTAGATTCTTCCTCATTTTCTTCCTCCTGTTCTTCCAAATCATCAGTTAATTTGTATGACCACCGAGGAACCCTTTTATGGATTTCTTCTATTCCAATAGATTTTTTTCTAATTATTGTTTGATCATTTGGATCAGTTGTAATTACATCGAATACCCATTTTAAAGCTTTTGTTTGATTTTCAAAATCAATTCTTGTTTGCTCTCTCAATAAAGAATATTTTTTAAAATGCAAAATGGGTGCAGGCTCAAAAGGAAATTCTTTGATTGAGGTTAAGGAATTACCAATATAATTCAGTAATGATTCCCTATCAGGCGGATTCTTTTGATGTTCAAATTTTCTGGAATAATTAGAATTATTAGGAAGTAGCCCATAAATCTTATTTATCCAATTGATTTCTATGGAATCCTCCGTATCTGTAGAAGTGATTAAATCATTCATGACCATATGTGAATAGAATTTTTTTATTGTTCCACGATATGGTCCCCTCAAAAAGGGGTCATACGTTTTGGGCAAGTATTTTTGTTCGTTTTCATCATTGCATAATCTGGTCCTTTTTTCGAGCATATCTAGAGCAAGAAATCCCTTTTCTTTTTCTAGAGCTTTTGTTCGACTTATTAATTCATTGTTCAAGTTGTACTTTTTTTGCTC